CTACAGCTGGAGTTTTATGAAAAAAAACGGTACAAAGCCCCTTATCGGATTTGAACCGATGACTTACGCCTTACCATGGCGTTACTCTACCACTGAGTTAAAAGGGCTCCGCTTAATTCAATTCCTTATTCAGGAATTAGCCAATATGAGTCTAGTACATAGATTTGTAACTGCGTATACTTCTTATATAGATAAGATTAGAATATATGCACATATAGATAGATATTATCTACATATAGATAGATATTATCTACATAGCGACTCATTAAGGAACAAAAAATTTATTTACCTAGTGAATAGAGTATAGTTAATGAAAAGGTTTATTGATATTAGATTTGAAAAATATCAATGTAATGAATTTTTTCACAAAACCGATTCGAATTGAATTCATCCTCATCATAACGAAATTCATTGTATTGAGTATTGATACATGTACCCACCAATTCAAATATTTTATCGAATCATTGAAAAATTGATTTCAATTTTCCTGTCCTTCAACCACTTCATTTTTTATTGGAAAAAAAAAAAAAATTTCAATAACTTGTTGATCTTTATCCTTCTACCCGATTCCCAAATTGATTTTCGTTTTTTTCCGGCTTAGGATGAGATAGAGATATACCTACCGAATCTTAACAATGAATAAAAGTGAAAGAAATTTTATTTTAACTCCCGCCTTTTCCAGCAAACCAATTATTCTCTGAAAGGATCCTATCTTTCTTTCGCAATACTTATCCTTTTTTCCTTTTGGAATTATATAGATTGGATTGGCGATTGGAATGAACAATTTCGAAATCTAATGATGAACCAAAAAATTCTATGGTATGGAGAAAAAATGGAAAGATCCTTCTGATCGAATCATATCATTCCAATCTATTATTGACAAAAAAAAAACTATGTTATAGTATGAACATAGTATAATGGTGGTCGGGAAAGTGGGCCCCCATCGTCTAGTGGTCCAGGACACCTCTCTTTCAAGGAGGCAACGGGGATTCGACTTCCCCTGGGGGTAGGGTACTACGAAAGGAAGTTGATCATGGATTATCAAAAAAGACTCAAATTGATTCTTCCTGGGTCGATGCCCGAGCGGTTAATGGGGACGGACTGTAAATTCGTTGGCAATATGTCTACGCTGGTTCAAATCCAGCTCGGCCCAATAATTTTACGATCCACCATGAAATAATATAACCCATTTGTTGTTCTTCGGAAATGGCCTATGTGCTCGGATACGGAAGACAATCAAATATGACAAATCTCTAGCGCTTTTTTTTTTTGTACCATATTGTAGAATGAAATTCTATAATGAAATCTATATTTCATAAGTTCGAATCTTGCTAATGATCTAGATTCATATCAGGATCTGTAAGTATAAAGTCTAAGGAAAGGGTTAAAGAAAAAGATAAAAGTAAATAAAAAAGAGTCTTTGTTTTTTATTGATTGATTCATTTTTCAATTGATTTGGCAATAACGAACGGATTACTCGTAATCCGTGTCGATCTCCCTAAAAAAAGTGCGTATTGATATTGATATATATCAATATATATATATAAGTCCCGCCTCTGTCAGTTACAGCAAACGATTCTAATCTAAAATCGAAAAAAAGAAGGGGTTTGAATGAAATCATAAGAATATCTATGCTGTACGCCCTTTTCCCTGGGATTGTAGTTCAATTGGTCAGAGCACCGCCCTGTCAAGGCGGAAGTTGCGGGTTCGAGCCCCGTCAGTCCCGATGGATACAAATAAAAAAAAGACATCAATTCATTTCGTGTGTGAAAGGGAATAAAATAAAAATAACAAACAAAATCTCATTCCTAACAGGGATCCATCTTTTTTTCTTTCTTTGTCGGAACCTTCATATTAAAGTTAAATAAAGTAAAAAAAAAAAAAGAATACGGAATTTTGGATTGCATTGGAAACAAAATCTTTGGAATTGGGTATGGATAAAAGATCTTCCTATGTTATACTATTCAATTCTCGACGATTAATCGATTTTATAGCTCAGATATTGTTATTCATAATATTGATCCCATTTGATATCATCAAGATGTAATTTATACCATTGAATTTACCGACAAAAGATTTATCATCTATATGGGATTAAATCCCGAGTTTTTTATTGGAAATAAAAGAGAAATAAAGCATAGAGATTATGGAAGTAAATATTCTTGCATTTATTGCTACTGCACTGTTCATTCTAGTTCCTACTGCCTTTTTACTTATAATTTATGTAAAAACAGTAAGTCAAAGTGACTAATTTTACTTAAACATGACTTCTTAATTCATGTCAATGCAATGAATGAAAAAAAAAAATTCCATTTTTGTTTTGTGGTCTTAAGGTTAAAATGAAATAATCGGACTAGAATCAACAGAATTCTATGAAATCCGTATAATATGGTAGAAATAAAATCGATTTCTTTCTACCATATTATTTATCTATTATTGTAGTGTAAAAAAAAAGTTTGACTTTATAAAAAAAATATGGATCAATTTACAATATGTATATTCATATATATTCTCTTATTCATATATAGAATCTCAATTCCATTATATGTAATGTATATAGCATAGTATCCCCAATTTCTTCTTTGTTTCATCTATTTGATTTGTATTGGTTCAAATCAATCTGTAATAATCCAAAAGCAACTCTTATTTTTCCGATTCGAATTTATGGTATTACGATTAGATTTTAATACCAATCCCGGTATAAGAAAATCAAGTAATCTTTTTAGCATTTCCGAGAAGTAATTGATTAAATAAATAGTTGTTATTAAATAGTTAACAGATGATCCGAGGTTTCTATTAAAATGAAAAGTTTTTTTCCCTATTTCGAAAAGATTGGTGGTAAAACCCAACCTATTTTTAATATTTTAACCATGATTGCAAATGAAGTTCAATAAAGAAAGCATAAATCCAATTTCGAACCAAAAATAAAAAAATAAAACAAGCAAGTGGTAAGGTAAATACGTAATATGGTATTCACCTAAAGCAAGGCCTACATCTTATTATGTGTAGTATCTCGTTAGACAACTCCTATGTCGATTTTTTGTTTCCTATCGAAATTGTGTATCTGCTTTATAACAAATAACATAACTATACTATAGTTATTTATTTTATTTTTTTTTTGAAAAAAAAAGGGAAGGGTGTTAGATTAAGAAGAGGGGGTTCCGTGGTTCCTCATTTTCTATATATAACTTTGGTAAGAGCCAGTTCAAAGAGATCTTAGGAAGAATTCGGTTGGAATAGGAATAAATTTCCTACTTTTTTTATCCCCTTGACACAAACATGGGAATAATTCAAATATTTGTTGTTTGATTGAAAGAGTATTTTGTATTTCTATATTATGCCTAGAATACATTACACCACTCGAATACAATAGAATTCCGATAATGAAGATATAATTGAATACTGAAATTCAAATTCAATAGTAAAAAAAAATATCAGAACTCAGCTATAAAACAATTGATACAGTTTGATCCCTTAACTAAATTTAGTAGTACCATTAAAGTCCACTTCTTCCCCATACTACGAGAGAAAGGGAAAATGTAAAAACTACCATTAAAGCAGCCCAAGCAAGACTCACTATATCCATGTCAATTTTGTCTCCTATCTATATCAACCAATATGAAGGAATTATTTCAGTATTGTTCACTAATTCTTCGTGTTTTATTTTTTTTTGTATTGTATTAATCACAAATAATACTATAAACTATAATAATAGTGGAATCACTGGTACAGAGTCAAAAAGGGATTCTGTGCTAACACGATTAACGAAACAATCTAACAAATCCAATTAGAACGTCTAACAAGTTCTTATCTGATTTCTAGTAGAATCGGAAAACATTACGGATAAACAAAATATTCGGAAACTTCCTTGGAAGTATTAAGGAGATTTTTGTTACTAACAGGTAACAATACAAAGACCTATGTTTTTCTTTCCCCTCATTTTATTTAAATGAAAATAGATATATATATACAATCAAGACTGATTACTTTGCATACTCTTTCTTATTTCTATTTGATCTAATCCTTACTGTCTCTCAATTCATTCTCGAAAACAATCAGAAGAAAGTCTATTAAACTCTTTCTTCGACTAGAGAGGTTACCAAAATTAATTAAATTTATTATATTAAATAATATAATAATAAAATTGAATAATAATAATATAAATTATAACTAAAAAAAAAAAGAAAGCCAAATTAGCTATTCAATCTAAATTAGGTATTAAATCTAACTAATATTGAATAACTGCCAGAACGTTCATATACTTTCATGAGTCTGTATGCAAGGTTTCTTTTGCCTCTTCCCCAACTAAAAATGGAATTAGATTCTCTCTGTCCGACCTATACATACTTATCCAATCTAATTCAAGACCCGGTCAGTAGACTAGATGGACACTACAGTAGTAATGGGGTGAAAGGACTATCATCTCAAGATTTATCGATTCCTTTTCACTACTAGAATCTTTCCTTGAATTCGTGACGCAAAGCTTTATTTTATAGAGCAACCCCCCATGCAAGTTTTCTATCAACAAAACGGAATAAGCTATTTCAATTCTCTTGTCGATCAGATCAGGCGACACCCGGATTTGAACTGGGGAAAAAGGATTTGCAGTCCCCCGCCTTACCGCTCGGCCATGCCGCCAAAATGAAAAAAACGTGGACTTTCAGCGACAAACGCAAAAATGGAAGGACAAAATGGAACCATTAACTATAAATTCCTGAACAATTCTTGAATTGGAATTGAAAATATGGTTTTGTCTTTATGAGATAAGAGAATCCAATTTCATATAAAAATGAATTAAATTAATATTGCTCTTTATTGCTCTTTTTTATCGAAAAAAACCTCCTCTTTTCCATTTCAATTATAACAACAACTGTCAGTATATGTAAACCCTAGAATAACATAATTATTAATTGTTACACCGAAAATATCTAATCCGGGTATTTTATTTATATCCGTATTCCGTACGTATAGAATAGGTATTCTATAGATAATTTTAAAAA